AATTCTTTTCATTTCCCCTCGGCTCGGGGAAAATGATCCCGCAAACAAAGGAATTGTACAGTACGAAATAACATAAAAACACACTAATAATTAAAAAAAAAAGACGCGAACCTCTGTTCAAATTATCCCTTTTGTTTGGATTGGACAAGGAAAGAGATGAAATATTGGATTGGAGTCCAATTGGGTTTCATTCCAATTTCGTAGTATACGAATGAACGGAATTATTACTTATTACTATTTAATCTAAGTTTAATAACCAAAACCAAGGAATTTTTTTTATTGCGAATTCTGATAACTCAAAAATTAGGATTTGGTTATTTTGCAAAGAAAAAAGGAAAAAGAATGAAATAATCATTCCATGATAAAATAGAGTAGAGTAAGGTAAGCATCCGTTTTGTTTGCATAACGTGGATACTCTACGCCATAGATACAATTGAAATAGAAGTACTATTCAGGTCATGAATTTGTAATTAATAGATCTATGAGGTAGCTGATGAGAGAAGATATTGTTGAGAAATAGGAAATTAAAAAAGGAATTTTTCCTATGGAAACATTCATCGGTCGTACCTGTACTGCAATGATATGAATGACTCGCTATTCACTCGGTTTCTGGTCAATAATAAGAAAGATTATGTGGGAGAGATGGCCGAGTGGTTGAAGGCGTAGCATTGGAACTGCTATGTAGGCTTTTGTTTACCGAGGGTTCGAATCCCTCTCTTTCCGTTTCTCTTAATTCAACAACGTTACTGAGCACAATGTATTAAATTTGATACCATCATTCCGGCAGCAATAATAACTTAATTTGGTATAAATTTTCTATTCCTAATTAGATTACTGTGGTACGTAAAATCAAAATATCGGAAAAAGAGTCAAAAATAAAAAATCCTACTTACTGCTAATTGATTTGTGATATGTGAATTATAAAAATTAGGATCAAGGCCCTTAGATCTATTTATTTTGGCGAAAAGGGACAAGATTCTCTGAACTTTTCTTTGTGATTTTCGTCAAGTCTGACGGGAATAATATTCCACAACTAACAATTCATTTATTTTTAAACCGATCCATTTACTATCTATTATTTGATTTACTAATCCTTTATATTGGAATGAGTCAAAAGTCAAATGTTTTGGCAATTCCTCCTGGGGGGATAAAGCAATATAATTTTGAATCAGAGCTTTCGATCTTTGTTTATCCTTCGTAGTAATAATATCTTGGGGTTTGCAACGATAACTTGGTATATCCACTATACGACCATTAACTAAAATATGTCTATGGTTAACTAATTGCCTGGCTCCGGGAATGGTCGAAGCCATACCCAATCGGAAAAGGATGTTATCCAAACGCATTTCAAGTAATTGTAGTAAAACCTGACCTGTTGATCCTTTGGCTTTTCCGGCGATATGCACATATCTAAGTAATTGTCGCTCTGTCAGACCATAATGAAAACGCAATTTCTGTTTTTCTTCTAGACGAATACGATATTGCGATCTTTTCCCAGAACGCAATTGGTTTTTAAGATCACTTCCGGATCTAGGTCTTTTACTAGTTAGTCCTGGTAAAGCCCCCAGACGGCGTATTTTTTTGAAACGAGGTCCTCGGTAACGAGACATAAAGACTCCTTTTTTTATTTTATTGAAATTTCATTTTGCAGAATAAATCTAAATTAAGACTGAACTAAAGCTAAAGAATAAACAAAAGAAAGCTGAAGCACTACAAAATAGAATAAAAGTAGGATAAAATAAATTGTATCAATATCCGGATTTTTGTATATATAGTAAGGTTAGGCTCTGTTTTATGATTTGTTTTGTAGAGATCTAATTGCCCCAATCCTTTTTTGATTCATGGTTGCAAGTTACCACAACATAATAGATAGATCAGATCGGGGATCCACCATTTAGAGAAAAGGAGAGGGGAGAAACTCAATCATTGAAAAATCGATTGAGAAAAAAGCCGGCTATCGGAGTCGAACCGATGACCATCGCATTACAAATGCGATGCTCTAACCTCTGAGCTAAGCGGGCTTACATAACACAATATAACAAAAATATTATATAGGAATTGAGGAAACTATTGGATCTTAGCTATTAAGATAAACTCTATTTAATATAAACAATGACTGTTCATAGTTCTATAGTTCTAACTAATGGAATTAATACGAATAATATATAACTCTATATGACTAAATAATATGACTAATAAATAATATTACTAAATAGAATTTATTCCATTTTTTTTTCTAAAAAAATAAAGAAGAATGAATATCGACCGTTTCACTATTCTAAATCACACTGTAAAAATGAAAGGGAGGGATAAACATATATATGTGGAATATATCTATCCATATTGAATTGCAGATACATGAATGGTAGAATTATTTCTGATTGAAACAAAGTTTATCCAATAGAAATGAACTGATCGAGGATAGGCAAAAAATCAAATAGAAGCATACATTTTTCAATAGATAAATCATTATCTAACAAATCTAACGGTTCAAAAATAA